GTTATTGTAGCTTAAATAAAGCACAGCACTGAAGATGCTGAGATGGGCCCTAAAAAGCCCCAACAACACAAAGGTCTGGTCCTAGCCTTACTATCAGCTTTTACTAAAATTACACATGCAAGTATCCGCACCCCTGTGAAAATGCCCCAATTCTCCTAATTAGAGATGAAGGAGCTGGTATCAGGCCCATAAGCCCAAGACACCTAGCTTTGCCACACCCCCAAGGGAACTCAGCAGTGATAAACATTAAAAATTAGCGTTAAGCTAGATTTAGTTATAGTAAAAAAAGTCGGTTAATTTCGTGCCAGCCACCGCGGTTATACGGGAGACTTAAACTGATAATTTTCGGCGTAAAGCGTGATTAATAGGTAACCTCATTAAGGTGAAATTAAGGCCTAGCCGTTATACGCTTCCGCCTTAAAGAAAACCAACTACGAAAGTGACCTTAACCCTTTTGAACTCACGACAGCTGGGTCACAAACTGGGATTAGATACCCCACTATGCCCAGCCTTAAACTTTGATAACTTACAATTCTCTCCGCCAGGGAACTACGAGCGCTAGCTTAAAACCCAAAAGACTTGGCGGTGCCCTACACCCACCTAGAGGAGCCTGTTCTATAATCGATACCCCCCGCTTTACCTCACCAATTTTTGCCAAATCCGCCTGTATACCGCCGTCGCCAACTTACCCTTTGAAGGTCAAAAAGTAAGTATAATGGTCTCTCACCAGAACGTCAGGTCAAGGTGCAGCGAATGAATTGGATAGAAATGGGCTACATTTTCTACTTTAGAAAATACGGAAAATCACTATGAAACCTGATTAGAAGGCGGATTTAGCAGTAAAAAGAAACCAGAACGTTCTTTTTAATCTGGCCCTAGGGCGCGCACACACCGCCCGTCGCCCTCCTCGATTTAAATCTCAATTAAATAAAACCCTAAACATAACCCTAGAGGAGGTAAGTCGTAACATGGTAAGTATACCGGAAGGTGTGCTTGGAATCAAAATGTAGCTTAACCTAAAGCTTTTCGCTTACACCGAAACAATGTCTGTGAAAACCAGATCATTTTGACGCCACCTTTCTAGCCCAACCCAATACCTTATAAACCCCCCTCACAACCCTAATAAACTTAATAAATCATTCTAAATCCCAAGTATAGGCGATAGAAACGGAACCCGGAGCAATATAAATAGTACCGCAAGGGAAAGATGAAATAGAAATGAAACAAATAATTTAAGCACAAAAAAGCAAAGACTAAATCTTGTACCTTTTGCATCATGATTTAACTAGTCAAATCAGGCAAAAAGCACTTTTAGTCTGACTTCCCGAAACTAAGTGAGCTACTCCGAGGCAACTTTAGAGTTAACCCGTCTCTGTAGCAAAAGAGTGGGAAGACCTCCGAGTAGCGGTGACAGACCTATCGAACTTAGTGATAGCTGGTTACTCAAGAAAAGAATCTTAGTTCTCTCTTAAGATATCTTAGCAATTCTAAGCAAGCCTTTATCTTAAGCCATATTCAATAGGGGTACAGCCCTATTGAAAAAGGAGACAACCTAGACCTTTGGATAATGATCATAATATTTTAACTTAGGCTTAGTAGGCTTAAAAGCAGCCACCTAAAAAGAAAACGTCAAAGCTCACCCTAATTTTTTATTCAATACCTATAAACCTTCAGAATCCATAACTCATATTGAGTCATTCTATAAAATTATAGAACAGTTTATGTTAAAACTAGTAACACAGAATTAAACTTCTCTTACATACAAATGTGAATCAGATCGAATAAATCACTGATAATTAACAGTCTCACAGAGATCAAAGTAATAACAACCCAAGAAAACACTACTTCATTAACTGTCAACCTTACACAAGAGTATATCAAGAAAGATTAAAAAATAAGGAAGGAACTCGGCAAATATAGGCTTCGCCTGTTTACCAAAAACATCGCCTCTTGAATCTTATAAGAGGTCCTGCCTGCCCAGTGACTATATGTTCAACGGCCGCGGTATTCTGACCGTGCGAAGGTAGCGTAATCACTTGTCTTTTAAATAAAGACTGGTATGAATGGCCCCACGAGAGCCTTACTGTCTCCCTTATTTAATCAGTGAAACTGATCTTCCCGTGCAGAAGCGGGAATATTACCATAAGACGAGAAGACCCCATGGAGCTTAAAACTAAAAATCACCTACTCAAACATCTTTCCCATGGGATTACCTTTTAACCCTGTAGAGAATGATTTAAGTTTTCGGTTGGGGTGACCACGGAGAAAAGAAAATCCTCCTTGATGAATAATTAAACCACGAGCCACCGCTCTAAGTATTAGAACTTCTAACTAAATTGATCCAATAATTTTGATCAACGGACCAAGTTACCCTGGGGATAACAGCGCAATCCATTTCAAGAGTCCATATCGACAAATGGGTTTACGACCTCGATGTTGGATCAGGGTATCCCAGTGGTGCAGCCGCTACTAAAGGTTCGTTTGTTCAACGATTAAAACCCTACGTGATCTGAGTTCAGACCGGAGAAATCCAGGTCAGTTTCTATCTATGAAGAACTTTTTCTAGTACGAAAGGACCGAAAAAGTAGAGCCCATAACCCCGTTACGCTCTTGTTGAAAATTTATGAACCCATCTCAAATTAACCTCAACCTTCCCTAACACCCTAAATAAGGGCAACTAATATGGCAGAGTCTGGTAATTGCGAAAGCTCTAAGATCTTTTTCCCAGGGGTTCAACTCCCCTTATTAGTTATGTCTACACTCCTCTCCCTAATCAACACCATTATTAACCCCCTCCTTTATTTTATCCCGGTTCTTCTAGCCGTAGCATTTTTAACCCTGCTTGAACGTAAAATCCTAGGTTATATACAACTACGAAAAGGTCCTAACATTGTAGGCCCTATGGGCCTATTTCAACCAATTGCCGACGGGGTAAAACTATTTATCAAAGAACCCATTCGACCATCCACATCCTCCTCCACCTTATTTATTTTAGCCCCTGCTTTAGCACTAACTCTGGCCCTAATCATCTGAATACCCCTACCTATACCTTTCCCTCTTACCGACCTCAACCTAGGGGCCCTATTTATTTTAACCCTCTCCGGACTCGCAGTATATTCTATTTTAGCATCAGGATGGGCCTCAAATTCTAAATATGCCCTAATTGGGGCTCTCCGAGCCGTCGCCCAAACCATTTCTTACGAAGTCACCTTAGGACTAATTCTTCTCTCCACCGTAATCTTCGCGGGGGGTTTTACCCTATACAACTTTAATATCACTCAAGAAGCAATCTGATTAATTATTCCTAGTTGACCTATAGCAGCTATATGATATATTTCTACACTAGCAGAAACCAACCGAGCCCCATTTGATCTAACAGAAGGAGAATCTGAACTAGTATCGGGGTTCAACGTAGAATATGCAGCAGGCCCATTCGCCCTGTTTTTCTTAGCTGAGTATGCTAATATCTTAATAATAAACACTTTATCAACAATCCTGTTTTTAGGGTCTACACTTATGCTCCCTGAGATATCAACTATCTCCTTAATATTAAAATCAGCCATCTTAACATTCTTATTCCTATGGGTTCGAGCCTCATACCCCCGATTTCGATATGATCAGCTCATACACCTTGTATGAAAAAATTTTCTTCCTCTGACCTTAGCTCTAATCCTCTGACACATCTCTATCCCTTTGTCTTTCATAGGTTTAGCACCACAGCTTTAGGAAATGTGCCTGAAAGTCAAGGTTCACTTTGATAGAGTGAAATATAGGGGTTCAAACCCCCTCATCTCCTTAGAAGAACAGGAATTGAACCTGCACCTGAGAGATCAAAACTCCCTGTACTTCCACTATACGACCTCCTAGTAAAGTCAGCTAACTAAGCTCTTGGGCCCATACCCCAAACATGTAGGTTAAACCCCTTCTTTTACTAATGAGCCCTACAGCACTCTCCCTATTCCTCTCATCGCTAGGTCTGGGAACTATAATTACATTTTCTAGCTCCCATTGAATTTTGGCCTGAATAGGCCTTGAAATTAACACCATAGCCATTATCCCATTACTTTCCCTACGCCACCACCCACGAGCAATTGAAGCAACAACAAAATATTTCCTTATTCAAGCTGCTGCAGCAGCTTTAATTCTATTCTCAAGCATCCTTAACGCCTGAACATCAGGCGAGTGGGCCATCACTAATTTAACCAACCCCTCAGCCTCCATACTTCTTTCAATCGCCTTGGCTATTAAACTAGGACTTGCCCCCTTCCACTTTTGACTCCCAGAGGTACTCCAAGGGGTCACACTAATTACAGGACTTATCCTATCTACTTGACAAAAACTTGCACCCCTAAGCCTTATTTACCTTATGGCCCCTAACATCAATCTTTCCTTACTCCTACTGCTTGGCATTATTTCTACCTTAGTGGGAGGCTGAGGCGCCCTAAATCAAACGCACATTCGAAAAATCATGGCCTATTCTTCAATTGCCCACTTAGGATGAATAATTTCAATCTTGGTTGTACTCCCTAAACTCACAATTTTAAATATACTCCTTTATATCATTCTTACCTCATCTATGTTTTTAACCTTTAAACTCCTTAATTCAACCAAAATCTCAACCTTAGCTACCTCCTGATCTAAAACCCCCACTATTGTTATCCTCTCATCATTAACCCTTTTATCCTTAGGCGGCTTACCCCCACTTTCCGGCTTTTTTCCTAAATGACTAATTCTCCAAGAGCTGGTAAAACAAGAATCCACTCTTTATGCAACAATCCTGGCTCTTTCCGCTCTTCTAAGTTTATTTTTCTACCTTCGCCTACTATACACATCCTCTCTGACTGTCTTCCCTCAATCTTCCCCAGCCCTGATCACGTGACGAACTAAATCCAACCAGTCCACCTTCCTTCTCTCTCTTGTACTAATTATCTCAATCTGCTCACTTCCTATTCTTCCATCGATTATTAATCTATTTGAACTCTCCCTTTAGCTAGAGACTTAGGATTAACAAGACCAGAAGCCTTCAAAGCTTCAAGTAGGAGTTAAAATCTCCTAGTCTCTGTAAGACTTGCAGGACACTACCCCACATCACCTGGACGCAAACCAAGTACTTTAATTAAGCTAAAGCCTTCTAGAAGGGCGGGCCTTGATCCCGCAAGACTTTAGTTAACAGCTAAAGACTCTATCCAGCGAGCTTCCTTCTACTTCTCCCGCTTAGAAAAAGAGCGGGAGAAGCCCCGGCGAGAATCAACTCGCCTCTTCAGATTTGCAATCTGACGTGGAACACCTCGGGGCTTGGTAAAAAAAGGACTTAAACCTTTGTAATCAGGGCTACAACCTGCCGCCTAGCTCTCGGCCATTTTACCTGTGGCAATCACTCGTTGACTTTATTCAACAAATCACAAAGACATCGGCACCCTTTATTTAATCTTCGGTGCCTGAGCCGGAATAGTGGGAACAGCTTTAAGCCTATTAATCCGAGCAGAACTTAGTCAGCCAGGAACGCTTCTTGGAGACGACCAAATTTATAACGTAATCGTTACCGCACATGCATTCGTAATAATTTTCTTTATAGTGATACCAATCATGATCGGAGGGTTTGGTAATTGACTGATTCCCTTAATAATTGGGGCCCCAGATATGGCATTCCCACGAATGAATAACATAAGCTTCTGACTCTTACCTCCATCTTTCTTACTACTTCTTGCCTCATCAGCAGTAGAATCAGGGGCCGGAACCGGTTGGACTGTGTATCCTCCTTTAGCTGGAAATTTAGCCCATGCAGGAGCATCAGTTGATTTGACCATTTTTTCCCTCCATTTAGCAGGCGTTTCATCAATTCTGGGGGCAATTAACTTTATCACTACCATCTTGAATATGAAACCACCTGCCATAACTCAATACCAAACCCCTCTATTTGTTTGATCGGTTTTAATTACCGCTGTACTTCTACTTCTATCCCTTCCTGTTTTAGCAGCAGGCATTACCATGCTCCTTACAGATCGAAATTTAAACACAACCTTTTTTGACCCAGCAGGAGGAGGAGACCCAGTTCTTTATCAACATTTATTCTGATTCTTTGGTCACCCAGAGGTCTACATTCTTATTCTTCCAGGGTTTGGAATAATTTCCCACATTGTAACCTACTACTCTGGAAAAAAAGAACCTTTTGGTTATATAGGAATAGTTTGAGCAATGATGTCAATTGGCCTCTTAGGATTCATTGTTTGAGCCCACCACATATTTACAGTAGACCTAAATGTCGATACTCGTGCTTATTTTACCTCTGCCACTATAATTATTGCTATTCCCACAGGAGTAAAAGTTTTTAGTTGATTAGCCACTATACATGGGGGAACAATTAAATGAGACGCCGCCATGCTCTGAGCCTTAGGTTTTATCTTTTTATTCACCGTAGGGGGCCTTACCGGAATTGTTCTAGCCAACTCCTCCTTAGATATTGTTCTTCACGATACTTACTATGTTGTTGCTCATTTTCACTATGTTCTCTCTATAGGGGCCGTATTTGCTATCATAGGGGGATTTGTACACTGATTCCCACTTTTCTCTGGCTATACTCTCCATGAGACGTGAACAAAAATCCACTTTGGTGTTATATTTGCCGGAGTAAATCTCACTTTCTTCCCTCAACATTTTCTAGGCTTAGCAGGTATGCCACGACGTTACTCTGATTACCCAGACGCTTATACCCTGTGAAACACGCTCTCATCTATTGGATCACTAATTTCCCTTATCGCAGTGATCCTAATAATATTTATTATTTGAGAAGCCTTCTCAGCAAAACGTGAAGTCCTTCTCACAGAACTCACCTCAACCAACCTTGAATGACTCCACGGCTGCCCCCCTCCTTACCACACATTCGAAGAGCCTACTTTTGTTCAAACACAAATTCACCAATAACGAGAAAGGAAGGAATCGAACCTCCTTCATATGATTTCAAGTCAAACGCATCACCAATCTGCCACTTTCTTAATTTGAAGTGTTAGTAAATTATTATATCACCTTGTCAAGGTGAAGTTATAGGCTAACTCCCTGTACATTTCTTTATGGCTCATCCCTCCCAATTAGGCTTTCAAGACGCAGCCTCTCCTATCATAGAGGAATTATTACACTTTCATGATCATGCTTTAATAGCTGTTTTTTTAATTAGCACCTTAGTCCTTTATATTATTACCACAATATTGACCACTAAACTCACTAATACTAACGCAATAGATGCTCAAGAAATTGAAATAGTATGAACTATTATACCAGCTATTATCCTCATCGTAATTGCTTTACCATCACTACGTATTCTTTACCTTATAGACGAAATAAGTGACCCAGCCGTAACAGTCAAAGCTATTGGCCACCAATGATATTGAAGCTATGAGTACAATGATTACGCGGATATTGCTTTCGACTCCTACATAATCCCCTCGTCAGAACTTTCCCCAGGGGAATTTCGTCTTCTAGAAGTCGACAACCGAATAGTTGTCCCTATGGAAACCTCAATCCGAGTGCTTGTATCCGCAGAAGATGTCCTGCATTCATGAGCCGTACCTTCCCTTGGAATTAAAATTGACGCTATCCCAGGACGCCTAAACCAAACATCGTTCATCGCCCGACCTGGGATCTTTTACGGTCAATGTTCAGAAATCTGCGGAGCTAACCACAGCTTTATACCCATTGTAGTTGAATCTGCATCTCGACCAGATTTTTTCTCTTGAACTTTACCAATCTCGTCCTCACTAAGAAGCTAGATAGGACAAGCGATAGCCTTTTAAGCTATAAACGGGTGGCTCCTAACCACCCTTAGTGATATGCCTCAGTTAAACCCAGGCCCTTGATTTGCTATTTTAATTTTTTCTTGAATGATTCTCTTAATTATTATACCCCCAAAAATCTATAACCACAAACTCCTAAACAACCCATCCCCTCAGACAATGAAAAAACTACACACTCAATATTGAACCTGACCATGAACCTAAGCTTATTTGATCAATTTGCTTCTCCTATTTTTCTTGGCTTCCCATTAATCATTATTGCCATATTATTTCCTACCTTAATCTTTCCCTCACCATCATCGCGCTGACTAAACAACCGTCTGTTAGCTGCTCAAACCTGATTTATCTCTAACGTTACTAAACAAATCTTTCTCCCAATTAGCCTTCCCGGACATAAATGAGCTTTAATATTAATCTCATTAATGCTTTACCTAATCTCCATTAATCTCTTAGGCCTTTTACCCTACACATTTACCCCTACCACCCAACTCTCGATAAATATGGGATTTGCAGTCCCAATATGATTAGCTACTGTTATTATTGGGCTTCGTAATCAACCTACTATAGCCCTAGGCCATCTTCTTCCAGAAGGAACCCCAACCCCCTTAATCCCAGCGCTGGTAATTATCGAAACTATCAGCCTATTTATTCGCCCTTTAGCCCTTGGTGTACGACTTACAGCTAACCTCACTGCAGGACACCTGCTAATTCAACTTATTGGAATAGCTGCATTTGCGATGCTCTCTTTAGCCCCAAGCGTATCTTTAATCATCATTATTGTTCTCTTTCTCCTTACCCTTCTAGAAATTGCCGTAGCAATAATTCAGGCCTACGTCTTTGTCTTGCTTCTAAGCCTCTACTTACAAGAAAACGTCTAATGGCCCACCAAGCACACGCCTATCATATAGTTGACCCCAGCCCATGACCCCTAACAGGAGCCCTAGCAGCATTACTTTTAACCTCAGGACTAGCCCTATGATTTCACTATCAAAAAATATCTGTTCTTCTCCTTGGCCTAATTGTAATAATTCTAACTATAATTCAATGATGACGGGATGTTGTCCGAGAGGCAACCTATCAAGGTCATCACACACCCCCTGTTCAAAAAGGTCTTCGCTATGGAATAATCCTATTTATTACATCAGAAGTTTTTTTCTTTATCGGATTCTTCTGAGCCTTTTACAACTCAAGTTTAGCCCCAACCCCTGAAGTCGGAGAATGTTGACCCCCCACTGGTATTCTCCCTTTAAACCCATTTGAAGTCCCCCTTCTTAACACCGCCGTCCTATTAGCATCCGGCGTCACAGTTACCTGGGCCCATCATAGTATCATAGAAGGGAATCGAAAAGAAGCAATTCAATCTCTTTCCCTTACCATCCTCCTAGGTATCTACTTCACCCTTCTCCAAGCTTTAGAGTACTATGAAGCCCCATTTACTATCGCGGACGGAATTTATGGTTCAACATTTTTTGTAGCAACAGGATTCCACGGCCTACACGTTATTATTGGATCTCTATTTTTACTTGTCTGCTTACTACGACTAACCCTCTTCCACTTTACCACAGGCCACCACTTTGGGTTTGAAGCAGCAGCCTGATACTGACATTTCGTAGACGTCGTCTGACTCTTCCTATACATTTCAATCTACTGATGAGGCTCTTACTTTCTTAGTATAAATAGTATTAGTGACTTCCAATCACTCAGCCTTGGTTAAACCCCAAGAGAAAGTAATGATTTTATCAACTATCTTAATCTCCACTGCCCTTGTAATCCTATTAGCCATTATCAGCTTTTGGCTACCAATAATAACCCCAGACACCAATAAAAACTCCCCTTATGAATGCGGCTTTGACCCACTAGGGTCAGCACGTTTACCATTCTCAATGCGATTTTTCCTTGTAGCCATTCTCTTTCTTCTATTTGATCTAGAAATTGCCCTGCTACTCCCATCACCTTGGGCAGTTCACCTAAACACATCTCTAATCACCATCCTCTGAGCCACGGTGATCCTTACCCTTCTAACTGTGGGCTTAATCTACGAGTGGATTCAAGGAGGTCTAGAATGAGCCGAATAGGTAGTTAGTCCAAACAAGACAGTTGATTTCGGCTCAACAAATTTTGGTTAAACCCCAAAACTTCCTTATGACACTTCCCCATTTTAGCTTCTGCTCAGCCTTTCTACTGGGCCTCACCGGCCTGGCTTTTCATCGGACACATCTTCTTTCGGCCCTCCTCTGCCTTGAAGGGACAATGCTCTCATTATATGTGGGTCTTTCCTTATGATCAACCTCATTTTCCTCCCCCTCAATATCCCTTCTCCCTATACTCGTATTAACCTTCTCTGCATGTGAAGCAGGAGCCGGCTTAGCCCTTATAATTGCCACCACCCGCACACACGGCACTGATAAATTACACAACTTAAACCTCCTACAATGCTAAAAATTTTAATTCCATCACTCCTTTTGCTCCCAACTGCATGATTTATTTCCCCAAAATGACTATGAATCTCCTCTATCTCTCAGAGCCTTATTATTTCATGTCTGAGCTTCATCTTCTTTCAAAAACAATCAGAATCTTCTCTTTTAACTAATAATCTAATAATCATTGATGACTTGTCCGCACCCCTCCTAGTTCTAACATGCTGACTTTTACCCCTAATACTACTCGCCACTCAAAACCATATTAACTCTGAGCCAATCTCCCGACAACGAACCTATATTTCCATACTTGTAATCCTCCAGGTTTCCCTAATTATGGCTTTTACGGCCTCAGAATTAATCCTTTTTTATATTATATTTGAAACTACTCTTATCCCCACCCTTTTTGTTATTACCCGCTGAGGTAATCAAACTGAACGTCTCAATGCAGGAATTTATTTTTTATTCTACACCCTAGCAGGATCTCTACCACTTCTTGTTGCTCTCTTATTTCTTCATTCTTCCTCAGGAAGCCTTTTTATACCATTAATTAACCTTGCCCCTAACTTATCAAATCTCACTTGAGCATCCAAAGCCCTCTGAGTAGCCTGCCTTCTCGCCTTTATAGTAAAAATACCTCTTTACGGAGTCCATTTATGACTTCCTAAAGCCCATGTAGAAGCACCCATCGCCGGATCTATAGTCCTAGCCGCCATTCTTTTAAAGCTAGGGGGTTATGGAATTATACGAATCCTAACACTCCTTGACCCCTCTCTAAAATCTTTAGCTTACCCCTTCCTTATTCTAGCCCTTTGAGGGGTTATTATAACTAGCTCCATCTGTCTTCGTCAAACAGACCTAAAATCCATAATTGCCTACTCATCTGTAAGTCATATAGGCTTAGTAATCGCAGCAGCACTAATTCAAACCCCTTGAAGCTTCACAGGCGCAATTATTCTTATAATTGCACATGGCTTAGTCTCCTCAGCCTTGTTCTGTCTCGCAAACACTAACTACGAACGCACCCATAGCCGAACTCTTATCCTCGCTCGTGGGCTTCAGACACTACTTCCTTTGATAGGAATGTGATGACTCCTGGCCAACTTAGCTAACTTAGCTCTTCCCCCCTCCCCCAATCTCATGGGAGAGATCACAATTATAGTATCCCTCTTTAATTGATCACCTTGAACCATTATCTTAACAGGCCTAGGAACACTGCTTACAGCATCATATTCTCTATACATATTCCTCTCCACCCAACGAGGTATGATTCCTAATCACATTGTCTCTATCTCCCCCTCTCACACTCGAGAACACCTCGTGCTTGCCCTTCACTTGACCCCTTTGCTTCTCTTAATCTGTAAACCAGAGCTGATCTGAGGGAGCTTCCTCTGTAGGTATAATTTAAATAAAATACTAGATTGTGATTCTAGAAATAGAAGTTAAATTCTTCTTACCCACCGAGATAAACTGGGACAACGAGAACTGCTAATTACTCGCCACCATAGTTCGATTCTATGGTTAACTCGGCTTTTAAAGGAAAACAGTTCATCCGTTGGTCTTAGGAACCAAAACCCCTTGGTGCAAATCCAAGTAAAAGCTGTGAACCTCCCTCTAATTTTTAACTCATCTTTTACATTAACCCTAATTCTATTAACACTACCTCTTGTAATCTCAATTTTCTCCTTAAAAACTCAACCACCCCTCCTTGTTAAATCCACTGTAAAATGGGCCTTCATAACCAGTCTAATTCCCCTAACCATCTTCCTAGACCAGGGTATAGAATCCATCATCTCTAACTTCCAATGAATAAATATTAACTCATTTAATATCACCCTCAGCCTCAAGTTTGATATCTATTCTATTATCTTTGTCCCAATTGCACTTTTTGTTACCTGATCAATCCTTGAATTTGCCTCTTGATACATAGAAGCAGACCCTAAAATCGAACAATTCTTTAAATACCTTCTTATCTTCTTAATTGCCATAATAATTCTCGTAACATCAAACAATTTTATTCAATTCTTCATTGGCTGAGAAGGAGTGGGAATCATATCATTCCTTTTAATCGGCTGATGATATGCCCGCTCAGATGCCAACTCAGCCGCACTACAGGCAGTAATCTATAACCGTGTAGGCGATGTGGGTTTAATTATTAGTATTGCATGAGTAGCAATTAATATCAACAGTTGGGAGATCTCCCAACTTTTTATCCTCCACCCCCATCAAACTACTATTCCCCTCTTAGGCTTCATTTTGGCTGCAACCGGTAAGTCAGCCCAATTTGGTCTCCACCCCTGACTCCCTGCCGCAATAGAGGGCCCAACACCAGTTTCTGCCTTACTTCACTCCAGCACAATAGTAGTAGCTGGAATCTTTCTACTTATCCGAATTCACCCAGTTCTTCAACACAATCAACTCGCCTTAACCCTTTGTTTATGCCTAGGAGCCCTAACCACACTATTTACTGCCGCTTGTGCTCTTACCCAGAATGATATTAAAAAAATCGTAGCCTTCTCCACTTCTAGCCAACTAGGATTAATAATAGTCACTATTGGATTAGGCTTCCCTCAACTTGCCTTTTTCCACATTTGTACCCATGCCTTTTTTAAAGCTATACTCTTTCTCTGCTCAGGATCTATTATTCACAGCCTCAATGACGAGCAAGACATTCGAAAAATAGGAGGCCTACAACTCTCACTTCCAATTACAACCTCCTGCCTTACTATTGGTAGCCTCGCATTAACGGGAACTCCTTTTCTAGCTGGATTCTTCTCTAAAGACGCTATCATCGAAACACTGAACACATCCTCAATCAATTCATGAGCCCTTGTTCTCACTCTCCTAGCCACCTCATTCACAGCAGTCTACAGCTACCGAGTGATTTTTTATGCCTCTTTGAGTTACCCCCGATCAACCCCCCTCTCCCCCATTAATGAAAATAACCCAACAATTACTAACCCTATCAAGCGACTTGCCTGAGGAAGTATTTTAGCTGGCTTCATTATTTTCTTAAACATAAACCCCTTTAAAACCCAAATTCTCACAATACCTCAATGAGCCAAGTTTGCTGCCATCCTAGTCACCCTTCTTGGATTCATTATCGCTATTGACATCTCTAAACAAACCGCCTCACAATCTTATCCCATGAAACACAAAATCCACTCTTTCTCTAACCTCCTAGGATATTTCCCCACCATCATCCACCGTATTCTCCCCCTAAAAAACTTAAGCTTTGCCCAAAACATCGCAACCCACTCTATTGACTTATCCTGAACAGAAAAATCTGGCCCCCAAGGAATCTCAAATCTTCAACATCCTATAATCCTTTCTACCTCCTTTATCCAACAAGGCCTAATTAAATCCTACCTTACCCTGATTCTTCTAACAACTTTTACGATTTTACTAGTTTTCTTATTATAAGAGGCCCCTTAGGGGGCCTCTTTTTCCCCACCTCACTGCCCGCAAAGTGCCAACCGAGTACCCACGACTTAATTCTAAGACCACAAATAGTGTTAATAACAAAACCCAACCACCAATAAATAATATAAACCCCCCTTCAGAATACAGATACGACACCCCCCCTCAATTCCCGTGTCCAACCCCTAAACCCCCCTCTCACTCAACCCCTTCTATTTTCACACCCCCCACCAAATAACTTACTAACCACAATAACCCTAAATACACTAAAATATACCAACCAACCGCCCAATTACCCCACGCTTCGGGATAAGGCTCTGCAGTTAACGCAGCAGAATAAGCAAACACCACTATTATTCCCCCTAAATAAACTAAAAACAACACCAAAGACAAAAAAGAAGCACCAGCACTAATAATTACTCAACACCCAGCTGCAGAAACCATCACCAATCCCAAAGCAGCAAAATAAGGAGACGGATTCGAAGCAACCGCCACCAATCCTAGAACTATTAAAATAAAAAAACAAGACACAAGATAAGTCACAGTTCTCACTAGGATTCTAACCAAGGCCTGTGATACGAAAAACCACTGTTGTAATTCAACTATAAGAACTTATGGCCATCAATATCCGTAAAACTCACCCACTAATCAAGATCATTAATAACTCCTTTATTGACCTTCCCTCACCAGCCAATATTACTGCCCTCTGAAATTTTGGCTCCCTTCTCGGTGTCTGCCTTGTTATCCAAATCATTACAGGTTTATTTCTAGCCATGCACTACACAGCCGACACATCAATAGCCTTCTCCTCCATTGCTCACATCTGTCGAGACGTAAACTACGGCTGATTAATCCGTAACATCCACGCAAACGGCGCCTCCTTCTTCTTCATCTGCATCTATCTTCATATTGGACGGGGATTATACTATGGATCCTTCCTATTTAAAGAGACCTGAAATATTGGCGTGATCCTCCTATTCTTAGTCATAGCCACTGCTTTTGTTGGATATGTCCTTCCTTGGGGACAAATATCATTCTGAGGAGCAACAGTAATTACAAACTTACTCTCTGCTGTGCCATACATCGGAAACGTACTAGTCCAATGAATCTGAGGGGGATTCTCAGTAGACAACGCCACTTTAACTCGATTCTTTACTTTTCACTTTCTTCTCCCCTTCTTAATTGCGGGCGCAAGCATTATCCACCTCCTGTTTCTTCATGAAACTGGATCCACCAACCCCACAGGCCTGAATTCCAACCTGGACAAGGTACCATTTCACCCCTACTTCTCCTACAAAGATGCCTTAGGATTCGTCATCATACTCGCTCTTCTAACACTCCTATCTCTTTTTAGCCCCAATCTCCTAGGAGACCCAGACAACTTTACCCCAGCAAACCCACTAGTCACACCCCCACACATCAAACCTGAGTGGTACTTCCTATTTGCATACGCCATCCTACGCTCTATCCCCAATAAATTAGGAGGCGTACTTGCCCTAGTATTCTCTATCGCAATCCTTGCCCTCATGCCAATCCTTCATACTGCTAAACAACGAAGCATAATATTTCGCCCCCTCTCACAAATCCTATTCTGATCCCTCATCGCCAACACCCTTATCCTAACCTGAATCGGCGGCCAACCTGTTGAAGAACCATTTATTCTCATTGGTCAACTAGCCTCCCTAATTTACTTCATCATCTTCCTAATCTTAATCCCTCTTCTAGGTTGGTTAGAAAGCAAACTCCTGAATTGATGCCATAGTAGCTTAACTAAAGCACCGGTCTTGTAAACCGGAGATTGGAGACTAACCCCCTCCCTAAGGCTTGTCGAGACTGAGGGAATCTAACCCCCACTACTGACCCCCAAAGCCAGCATTCTACTTAAATTAAGTCCCGAAACACCCTAATGGTCTCAAGAATGTATGTACACTTCCCCTATATGTCCGACATAGCATTCATTTATATTCCACATGAATATTCTTGTCCATTTAATAAATTGGTCATAATCTATATATGTAAAAAGTACTATATATGCTTAATAGGGCATTCACCTACATTCCGCATGAATATCCTTGTCCTATTTTAATGAAGATCGACCATTTTCATAAACACATTTATAGCAATTTTCACCATTCTTTCCTTTCTCATACGAATGTTCTTATCCAATATAAATTTATCCATACTTGACATAACTGGCTTCCTTACCTTATATTAATTTCATCATGAATATTATTAAGAATTACTCCTTCTTAACCAACTTTAGTAAATGTCACATAATCGATTTATAACCTTATCTCTATGAAACCATGAATATCCATCTATATCAGTAAATCTTGATCACCCTATTTCAAGAACAATTAATGATATGATAGTCAATTTATCCATAAATGCAATAACACCCTAATCTGTTTTCACTCTAATCATTTCACTTAAATGTTAAACAATTGACTGCGTTTGACGCTAAATGGCCCATGATAACCCTAACTGTGATCAGGTGTTTGAATGATCTTACCTTCCGGTGGATCAGCCACAAGTTGACCCTACGGCCCGATTCAGGAGGCCTCTGTTGGAACCGAATCTATGGACATCAATAGAGGTTATGCCATACGGTGCTCTTTAAAAGGCCTCCCTCGTTATGATTTGGATTCTAAATGGCCCATGACAACCCTAACTGAGATGTCAGGCTACTGGTAATAAAAGGGGGAAGGCATTCAGTCTGTGGCCAGCCCACGTACGTCTCCAAACAACCTTACAAGAAAGCATATCGACAAGTTCCGAGGACTCAACATACCTGTGCGTCCCCATTTGGCATAATGTTTTCGAAATCATATTGTTAATGCTCGAATGACATAAAACCCCTTAATTTTACTTGTTTTCTTCACCATCTTCCTACTCATTTCCCCCGGGAGAGATATTTTATGAAAGGTTTTTTGCGGTAAACCCCCCTACCCCCCGTACTGTAAATTAGTATAAATCCTTTTATCTCTTGTCAAACCCCTAAACCAAGAGAAAGATTTCCTATCTTTAAGCACGCCTTAGCCTCAGTAATATTACTGAAAATTTTAACCATATTAATTTTATCTTGTCCCTATAGGTGTTAATTTCTACGAAATCACGCGCGTATATAACATTAGATTTTTTTAAGCTTTCTTTATCTTGTCCCTATAGGTGTTAATTTCTACGAAATCACGCGCGTATATAACATTAGATTTTTTTAAGCTTTCTTTATCTTGTCCCTATAGGTGTTAATTTCTACGAAATCACGCGCGTATATAACATTAGATTTTTTTAAGCTTTCTTTATCTTGTCCCTATAGGTGTTAATTTCTACGAAATCACGCGCGTATATAACATTAGATTTTTTTAAGCTTTCTTTATCTTGTCCCTATAGGTGTTAATTTCTACGAAATCACGCGCGCATATAACATTAGATTTTTTTAAGCTTTCTTTATCTTGTCCCTATAGGTGTTAATTTCTACGAAATCACGCGCGTATATAACATTAGATTTTTTTAAGCTTTCTTTATCTTGTCCCTATAGGTGTTAATTTCTACGAAATCACGCGCGTATATAACATTAGATTTTTTTAAGCTTTCTTTATCTTGTCCCTATAGGTGTTAATTTCTACGAAATCACGCGCGTATATAACATTAGATTTTTTTAAGCTTTCTTTATCTTGTCCCTATAGGTGTTAATTTCTACGAAATCACGCGCGTATATAACATTAGATTTTTTTAAGCTTTCTTTATCTTGTCCCTATAG